TAAGACAGCAATCCATACAAGTAGCGGGTTGGTTACCTGCGCAGAAGTATAAAGATCTTCCTTCTTTGGGCAAAGGAGTTTATGTCTGTGGTGTGAACCCTTTTTTAAGCCGTACAGCAACCACTTTACTAAGACGGGACAATTGTGAATTAATTGTAGCTCCTTTCCCGATTGGACCGGACGGGACACGGGCTTGGATTGAAAAGATTTGTTCTGTTTTGGAGATTGAACCCCAGGGTCTAGAGCAAAGAGAAGAACAGATTTGGCAAAGTTGCAAGGATTATCTTGATTTGGTACAGGGAAAATCCGTCTTCTTCATGGGAGATAACTTGCTAGAAGTCTCTTTAGCAAGATTATTAATCAGATGTGGAATGATCGTTTATGAAATAGGCATTCCATATATGGATAAAAGATATCAAGCTGCTGAATTAGCACTTTTACGTGATTCCTGTAGAAAGAAGTGTATACCAATACCACGAATTGTGGAAAAACCAGACAATTCCAATCAAATACGGCGTATGCGGGAGTTACAACCTGACCTGGCCATCACGGGAATGGCTCACGCGAACCCATTAGAGGCAAGAGGAATTAGTACAAAATGGTCCATTGAATTTACTTTTGCTCAGATTCATGGATTTTCCAATGCAAGAGACGTGCTTGAATTAATTACCCGTCCTCTAAGACGGAATGAAAATTTAGAAAACTTAGATCGGGCTACTCTGGTGAGAATTAACAAACAAGAAGATCCATCGGAACGTCAACACTAACATATTTCATAATCCTTGGAGACATACAGGAAATGATTCTATTCCACTTTTCCCTTTGATTCAAGTTTGTTTTTATGATCAATACTTTTGACATTCATTTCTCTTCCATTCCTGAGAAAAAGAGAGGATCCATCGAATCTCAAGTATGGTTTTTCACCAATCGAGTTCAAAAACTCAGTAGACACCTCGGGACACATAAAAAAGACTATTCCTCCCAAAGGAGTCTGCGGAAACTTTTGATCAAACGGAAGCGACTTCTTCTTTACTTATACAATAAAAAGAAACTTGGTTCCAAACCAAACTAATTTGTTTATCATAAGTTTTCAACTTAATTTATAAGGAATTTTTTACAAAATCTATTAAAAAAAAAACAAAAAAAAAAATGGCTGTTCCAAAAAAACGGAAATCTGGGAATAACAAAAAGCTTTGGCGAGCAAAAGCATTGAAATTCAAAAAAATCCTTAGTAATTTTAAGATTATCGATGATATGTATTCAAAATATGAAGGGTTCAAAAAGTCATTAAAACAACAAAAATAAAGAGATAAAATTTTATTAAAAGATGATTAAAAAAAAAAAAATAGAATATTATTTATATAAAATAGAATATTATATGGAGAATAAATGGCTCATTCAGTCAAAATTTATGATACATGCATTGGTTGTACGCAATGTGTACGAGCATGTCCTACTGATGTTTTAGAAATGGTCCCTTGGACCGGTTGTAAGGCTAAGCAAATAGCCTCTGCTCCACGAACAGAAGATTGCATAGGTTGTAAAAGATGTGAATCTGCTTGTCCAACAGATTTTTTAAGTGTACGTGTTTATTTAAAAAACGAAACCACTCGTAGTATGGGACTAGCTTATTAAGTAAAAACTTATAAAGAAACAGTCTTTAAAAAGTTTGTTTATCCAAGGTGAAAAAAACATCTATGTAAAAAGATGTTTTTTCACCTTGGATTACTTTCTTTTTCAATTAACCATTATAAATGAACCATCCATAACTATGAAAACCTATCCCTAAAAGATTGACACCAAAATAGCATATCCAAACAAACAAAAATCCAATAGAAGCTACAAGTGCTGGTTTTTTACCTTTCCACCCTTTATTCAATCTTATATGAATATAGATTGCAAAAATTAGCCATGTTATTAACGCCCAAATTTCTTTTGGGTCCCAATTCCAATAAGATCCCCAAGCTTCGTTAGCCCATACTGCTCCTGAAAGAATACCTATAGTTAAAAGGATAAAACCGATAAATAGTGTATAATAACCCAATTGATCTAATTGTTGAATTAGTTGAAGTTTACGGAAATTTTCTACTAAAAAAGGAAAATAACTTTTCTCTTTTTTTTCTACACTAATATTTGAACATAAAAAAAGAGATAAAGAAAATTTTTCCTTTGAACTCAAAATTAAGAGAGCAATAGAAGCTAAAGATCCACATAAAAGAATTATATATGCAAGTAATATTATAATGACATGCATCATTAACCAATGAGTTTGTAAAGAAGGTACTACCGTTTCGGTTTGTTGCATTTCTTTAGGAAGAACTAAAGTAGCAAACCCGTGAGTAAACATAGCGCTTGGTGTTGTAATTGCACCCAACCAACGAATATTAGGATTTAAAACTTCCAGAATAATCTGGATCAAACATGAATTCCATGAGATAAATATTAAAGATTCATATAAATTACTTAATGGTAAATGTCTTGAGGAAAACCAACGAATTATTAATACTATCGTTAAACAAAAAAAAGTAAAAATTAAGCCTCTTTTCCCAGAAATTCTTAGTTCTTTTACTGGGTAAAAAAAGATTCCCCCAAAAATAAAAGCAATTACTAAAATTAGAGAAAAATAGAATTGATTGAATATTTGTTCTAAAGTTACAAATAACATAGGTCCTCCTTAACTAAAAAAAAACTAACATATTTAAACTGTTGAACTAAATAGTAGGTTTTGCCGCCACTCGGACTCGAACCGAGAAGCTCAAGCACTGCTTCCTAAGAGCAGCGTGTCTACCTATTTCACCATGGCGGCTTATTTCTATATTAAATAGAAATAAATAGAAAACTATTGAAAAATTGTTTTCATTATAAAAATACAAAAATATCCAATTAGATATAGATTCATTAAAAAATAAACGGAGCCTGATCTAGATGGTCGTTGATATCACGGAGTGTTTAAGTCGCAGGTTCGACTCCTGTTGCTCTGATCTAATTTAATAAACACAAAAAAGGAGGGAGATAGTATGTTTGGATACTAGACATTTTAGTATCCAAAACAATAAAAAAAGAAATAGAAAACGAACAGTTCGAAGCAAATTGTTGTATAAAAACAACTCAAATATAAGTTTTTATCTTTTCTTTTATCAATCAATATATTGAATATAACACTTTTTTGTCAAGCAAAAAATACTCTAAAAATAGAATTACAACTTTTTAAAATAAACAAAACATACGTATTCTCCAAATAGAATTACGACTTCCATCAGCCGTATTAAACCAATATCTATTCATGCAAAGAAGATCCTCTAGACGATAACTAGGCCAAAGAGTTTGTTTCATTTTTATTTTCGACTCTAAATATATATTTTTAGTAATTTTTTGATTAAAATGAAAATTATCTTCAACGTTTTTTTTTTTTTTCGGTTTTTTACAATTCAAACGATTTAATATACGAAATTCCCTACGACGTTTTGGAAGAAAAATATCTTCAAGAAAGAAATTGTTAAGTTTCAAAAAAGATTCAGTCACTTGTTTCTCTAAATTTTCTTTAGGAAATAAAAATGAAATATTAATAAGTCTTCGTCTTAAAACTTTTTCCATAGGTAATTGTGAAACAGGTTTGATTACTCTTTTTAGTATTATATTTTTTATATCTTTATTACGAAAATCTAATTTTTTCATATCATGTGTAAATAAGAAAAATTCAATAGGCATATCTTGAAAATATATATTAACAAAAACTTTTATTCTTTTGGGATCATTTGCCATTTTTCGTAAAATAGAAAATTGTTTAATCAAATTGGTATAAGATATTTTCATACTTTTCCAATACAAAATTTCTTTGTGTAAAGTTTTAGCAAATAATCTGTACATGTCATCATCACGCTCTTCATTTATGAAATCATCATCTTTTTGATCATCAATTAAATCTAATAACTTCTGTAAATGTTGTTCTCGGCGTCTATACTCGTTATTTGTAATTTTTTTCTTTTTTTCTATTAAAATTTCCTCAAGTATTGCTTGTTTTTCTAACGTATTACTTATATTTAATGTTGTTTCCTCTTTAATTTCTTTTTTTTTCTCGTTTTTTTTAGGTTCTTTCGCTTGTTTTTTATTTTTGGAACAAAAATAAGATGCAAGATACTTTCGTTTTTCGATTTTTTTATCTATTATTTTGTCTAATAATTCTTGCTCTGCTTTACTTTCGATCCAATTTTGTCTTATTGTAGATATTTCGGCACATTTATAACCAAACCTTTTTTTTAACAATTTTCTTTTTTTTTCTTGTTTTGTTAATCGTTTTTGTTGTGCTGCCAAAATTTCTAGTTCTTTGTGTATACTTTCTTTTTTCTTTTTTACATCTATACCATCCTTTTCTGCTTTCTTTAAAAGTCTTTTTTTTTGTATTAATTTTTTTTTTTTTGCTTGTTCTTGTCTCCATTTTTGAATGAAAAAGGCACGTTTCTGTAGTTTTATGAATTCAAAATACACTCGTTCCTGTGTTGATAACAATTTTTTTCTTTTACTCAGTAGCTGTATTGACGGCATATTATTGCATACTTCCCAGAAACGGCATCTTTTTCGTCTACAAAAAATCCAATATCTTATAAAAAATATCTCAAACTCTCGTTTTTCTTGTTCTGTTTTTGTTTCGGAAATAAAATGAAATTTCAGAATTCCTTCGAAATGTGTGAATAATTCATTATTGATTTTGTTTGATAATTCATTTAAAAATTCTTCAGTGTCTTGAAAACCCATCTTATAATTTAAGATAGAATCAGAAAAAGATTCTTTTGGTGAATACAACCCAATTCTTTTTTTTTCTAAAAAAAACCTAGAAATCTCTTTTTTATTGAAATCAAGATAATCATATGCTAAAAGATTCAATCTATAACGTTTATTTAGCTTAAACAGAATTTTTTTTTTGTAAGATGTAAGCATCAAAGCATTTTTTTCTATTTGGTCTTCTTTGAAATTTTTCTTTTTTATTTTCCATTGTTGACTAACCTTACTTCTCCATAAATTAGGTTCTATATAAGACCATAAGAATTCTGAATTTAAATCGTAACGATCATAACAATTTATCCAATGTTTCCAATTCTTTTTCTTATATTGTTGAGGTTCTTTATATCCGCTTTTTGGATCTAATAACAATTTTTTTATGTTTTTTTTAATGAATGGATACGACGAAGTTTTTGTTTCAAAAAACTGTGTTAAAATAGATTTATCTTTTGTTACACAACGCCATATATCATGGAAAACATATGCTTGAGAAAGTCTCTTATCATGAGTAAGACAAAAAAGGTTTACTACTTGCTTTCTATTGAAAAAAAATATTCGTTTAAAAATTATTATCAGAGGTCTTGTGAAATAAATCCTAGATAAATAAATAAGATTTTTCAAAAAATAAAAAAAAACATCTCTATAAATATCAAAAATTTGATTAAATTTTTGCAAAAAAAAGAACCAATTTTTGATTAGTGGCCCATTTTTTGAAATGTTGTTTTTTTTTGAGTTTCCCGTCAAAGATGATTGCTCTAATTGCTTATTCTTATTAATTATTTTTCTTCTTAAATTATCTATTTCGTTTTGTATAGCATATGATTCATGATATTTTTTTTGAATGTCTTCTTTTAAACAATTGAGACTATTTTTTATTTGAATTATCCAAGTATCATGATCTAGATGACTCGATTTTTGGATATTTTTTTCTGAAAAACATTCGTTCTTGTTCTTAGACCAAATTTGATTTAATCTTTTTTGAGAATGGATATTTGTTTCTTTCGAGTAAATACTTTTAATTTGATCTTGAACTCTTTTTATATTCGAGAAGAAGTTTTCTTCTTTAAAAAACGGAAAGGTTAAACTAAAATCTACTGAAAGTTCCGAAAGTTTCTTCTTTATTTCTACTAAAAGCGGTTGCCAAAAAGCGAGTGTTCGTACCTTATTACCATAAGGGGTATAAACTTCATATCCTCCTATCGACATATAGGTAGGTTTAACTCTATGACTGGTATCCAACGGTTTATGCCAAGGTTTTAAACGAAAAGGATTCAAAATTTTGATTTGAAAACCATCTTCCCACCATTTGCCTGGACGGCTTTCTTCAGAAAATTCTATACCATCAAAGGTACAATTTATATAAATTTCCTGAGAAAGTTCTTCCCAGTCTTCTTGAAATTCTGGAACTTGTAATAATAAAATGCGACCGATATTTTTAATACCAATCAATAAAGGTAATACTAGTTTTCTTCTCAAGAAAGCTTGAGCTATTAATAAAGGTCCCCTAATTCTATGAAACACATGATGATCCAATTTAGCTAAATTTGCATAGTATTTTTTTTTATACACGGATATTCTTAGGTTTTTCACTATTTTTGATTGTTTATCCATAGCTGATGGATTCAATCTTTGAATAAACTTATTATTTATTTTTAAAAAGACTTGAACAACCATTTTACATAAACTTCTAATACGGAAATTTAGAATCGAAACCAAAATTATCTGAAAGTCTATCTTTCTATTTATATAGGACTTGTTTTTCATTCTACAAACCACAGGAGAATGTATTTGTTTTTTTAAAGATCTAAAATTCAGACGAAAAGGTTTAATAGATCTTCCTTTTCGAGATCTTATGCTTCCTTTAAACATGTATAAACGATTATTACACGAAGCATGTTTAGCTCTGACAAATAATTCTGTATCATCGCCATATTCGTCTTCATAATATCCTACGTTTTTTAAAGGAGCTGCGCGAAAATCTGATTTATTTGTTTGTTCTTCGTATAAAAAATCTTGAATCAAATCAGATTCCCATTGAGGTAGTTCTTTTCGAACTTCACTTTCTTCAATTTTTTGAAAAGAAGGGGTAGACGAGTTCATCTCTTTGTTTTGTATAGAATTAAGTTCTATGTCTTTACTTTTATTTGTTTCTTTGAGTTTTTCTTCCTCAATTATTTTCGATTCTAATTTTTCAAAATAGATAAAAACTAAATGCCTATTTTTATCTTTCAAAACTAAAAACAAATTGATAATGTTTTTATAGGGAAAGTTTTTATCATTAATTTGTTTATAAAGAAGCTTGAACAGAAAATATGTGTAAACCTTATTACGATTTATTTGTGATATAGTTTTTATTACTATATTTTTTTCTTTCTTTTTGTTTTCAAAAAAAGGATCTTTACAATTGAAATATTTCCATTGCGAAAAAGATTCAATATTAGGAAATATTGAACGAACATGATCGAAAGAAAAGTAGTTCCAAGGCATTTTCTCGTTTTCTTTTTTTGAGTCCATAAAAATAAGCTTAATATATTCGTTCTCTTTTTCAAGCGAAGAACTACAAATATTTTTAATATCATAAAAATAGCTATGAAAAACTATATTTTTTGACTTTTTTATGTAATATACATATGAGTTTTGCAAATTTTTTCTCTTTTGATAATCAGAAAAATCTAACAGATCAAAAAATGTTCTACTTTTTATCATCTGTTCTTTTTTTTGTTGTTCTTCAACAATAATTTGTTCAATTAAGTCTTGTTCAGTTTTTTCAAACCGAAGAATAAAACGAGTTTTTACTGTATCATAAAAATCTAATTTTTCTTTTATTCGTCCCATAGCAAGAAGAAGTCTTTCTTCAGGTGTGATTTCTTCTTCTTCAGGAAACATTTCGAAAGTAATTGAATCCCTTCCTTTTTGTATTTCGTAAACATTTTTATACTCTTTTTCCTGTAGTTCTTTTTTCTTCAATCTTTTTTCTAATTTATTCCATAAAATTTCTATTGCTCTTTCTTCTTTTCGCTTTTTTCTTTCCTCGTTATATACTTTCCCAAATGCTTTCCATCTTGTCATCGATAATTTTTCTACTAGTTTATAATATTTCATTAACAAACGAGATGATTTACAAAGTAAAGGATCTTCAAATTCTTGAAAAGTTTCTCCTCGAGAGAGTGTTAATTGTATTTTTTTTTCCAATGCTTCTTTCTTTGTACTTCCCGCGCGTTCCTGGATCCACATTTTTCTTTTTTTAGGCCAAAGTATAGTTTTTTCTTTTATCAGTTGGTATACACGTTGGAGAACGAATTTGATCATAGTTGGTTGAAAAGTTAAAGCCCAATCATAGACTCGAATTGGCTTAACTGTATATCTTTTTTGGTCTTCTTCTCTCGCTAGAGTTTCGGCTTTATTTATTCTATTTACTCTATTCCTAAATTCTTTCCATAAAACATTTTTTCTATTTTTCAAATTATTTGTCCATATTTTATCATTATGAGAATAAGTTTTTTGAAAATCTTCTAAATTTTTAGCTAAGATAAATTTCGTTGGTAATAATGTAAAACAAAGCTTTTCTTTACCGTCACTATAGCAGTGACCAAAAAAGTATTGGGATACTCGGTCTTTTAGAAAAGGTAAGAAACTTACGCCAGGTTTTATGTATGTATTTCGTATCCATCTCTGATAATTAAAAAATAAAACAGGCCACTCCAAAGGCCATAATTTTTTCCATTTTGAAAAAGTATTTTTTTGGACTAAACTATCTTCTTTCTTTTTTTCTAAAGATGTACCTTTTTCAAGGTCCCATACTAAACTTTGATCTGTTTGTTCGTTATCATTTTTTACCCAAGAGAAATTTGTTCGCCACGGATAGATAGAGCATGGTATTCGTACTGATCCTAGGAAACAATAGATATAACAAAAAAAAATTAGACCACAAAATCTTTTTATTTGATAGTTTGTATATGTACTTTTGTTCAAACGGATAAATAGCAATTTTATAAAATGAAGCAAAAGTAAATTACTCCCAACATAGCCACAAAAAACACAAAGAACAAAAACAAAATTAGAACTATATCTAAAAAGAAAAACATTAATAAGTCTTGTTAATGTCGAATTGCCAAAAATAACAGGGTTAAGCAATTGAATAAAACATCCATCTATAAAAAAAGTACAGTTTTTTTGCAATGAGCAAAAAACAGTTTGTATTTCCCGTTTTTTTGTATAAAAAAAAAAACGGGAAACTAAGTAAGGCAAAACTACTAAAGATATTAAATGAGGTTTTATTAATGTTTGGTAAAATGGAGCATAATAGATAGATAGATATATTAAAAATTGTCCTGCAAAAGATCCACTAACAAAGACTTTGCCTTCTGGGATTCCGATAAAAAGAAAAGTTCTTAAAGAGAATAAAAAGTTTGGACCAAGAGATAAAGTTGATAAAAATCCGTACAATATTCCAATCGTCACGTTTTTTGGAACAGCCAT